TTCCGTTAACCCTTTTTTTGCAGTTCTATTCGGGGCAGCGGGGGCGGTGTTCGATCCAAATTTAGACTTTTTTTCGTTAATCGATTCAATGAAAAATGGAAGGACGATATTTTCTGATAATTCGCTGTGTGCATCATAGATTCTATTTTTTTAATAGCCAATTATATATCTGGGTAAGTTCTGTTCTGGTTACGGTGTTTGCTTTACATATATAAACTTTTTATTATATAATCGAAATTGATAAAAGTGGAAATGAAGAAAGATTTTATTATTGAAAAGAATCAAGAAAAATTGGTTATTATTTTGACTTTCTTATGTCATTAGGGAAACATAATTTGAGATCTAAATCTAAGAATCATTCATGAATTCGCAGTCAAGTCACAAGTCAATAGTTAATGGTTCAAATTTTGAATGAATTATTTTGTGACGGAAAGCCAAAAATGTCCGTTTCAATCGAAAGGATAGAGGAAGTTTTTAGGTATTTCGTATTTGGCGATACTATACAATCAAGCGAAGGGGTGGATCTAATAAAAAAGGAATGGTTTCTTTTGGTTAAGGCAAATGGTATTCAAGATGCAAGTAAAAAAAAAGAAGTTCAGTAATCCACCCCAAACCAAAAAGGGGGTAATATGGTCATCTATTTTTTTTTTTTTTTTTGGCGACATGGCCGAGCGGTAAGGCGGAGGACTGCAAATCCTTTTTTCCCCGGTTCAAATCCGGGTGTCGCCTGATTAACAAAAGACCAAAAAGCCCTTATTTTTTTTATTGATATAACTAACCGAAATATTCCCTAACAGGGGGCGGCGGCTGCTACGCGCTTGATTCAAAGCATATGGAGGTTCTCCAAAGATCTGTAACTTTTTTTGTCTAGAATTCAAAAAAGTATTTTCGTATTATCAAAGGAGTCGAGAAGTCTTGATAACCCGCACACAACTAATGGAATAGTTACTGACCGAGCCTTTAATTAGAACTTCGATTGGATAACCAAAAGGGAGTCTAACTATTAGTCATTGTGGAGAAATTACTTGAGTCTACAAAGTCACGACTGTCTTTGATCAGATATTCGACCAATATTTGATTGTATAATTCAATATAAAAATAAAAAGTGGCAAAAAAACTTCTGTTCAGTAACCCCCGGCCAAGATTCTAATCGACTGTCTCTCCATTTTTTTACAGAAAAAGATCAAATGTGAAAAGAAAGAATATAGGTATATGTGTGATAGATAATGATCTACCTTGGTTATATAATTATATAATCTAGTTGTTATTGTTATTCCATTCCGTTTTTTTATGAATGAATTATGGAGGGTAACCAAAGAATAGGTCTTTTTATTCCTACATGCTATATTAATAAGACTCCCCCGGCCACGGGGGTCATTGCATATTTTGCTTGTGCTTAACCTTTCCCAATCCTACTCGAAATCATAATGATAAGAAAATTTGTATCAAAATGTAGTCTAAGTGCATTTATTGGATTGGGTCATTAAAAAAAGAGTTTGGGGTAAGAATCCCCTTTTGACTATACACCCCGGATTTCACTATTATTAGTGAACAAGAATGGAAGAATTCCTTCATATTCATAGAGATAGGGGACATAATTCACATGGATATAGTAAGTCTCGCTTGGGCTGCTTTAATGGTAGTCTTTACTTTTTCCCTTTCACTCGTAGTATGGGGAAGAAGTGGACTTTAGAAGTCCTATTAATGTAATTGCGGTAAGTAATCAAACTTTATGCATTGTTTTATAGATCATTTTACAAAGCGTTTTGTTTGAACTTTAACTTTTAAAATGAGAATAATGTCAATCAAACAGATATTTCAACGATTCCCAGTATTTCGGAAGGGGATAAGGGTGGGGGTGGTAAGACATTTTTCTTTTCCAAAATTATCTATTTCGCCGCAGGGCTCTTATCAGACTTTCTTATCAGACTTATATAGGGACAATGAGTAACAACAGACCACTTTTTCTTATTTGTATTTGATTTGTTTGCCTCTTTAAAGTCAAGAAAAAGTGGTCTGTTAGTAAGCGGATGCATACTTTCTAGGGTAAAGAACATATACACAGTGGTTGTTCAACAAGATACTCCGCATAATCAAATCTTGTTCCGGGCGAGTCACATATTGTGTACTCACCTCTTGCTTTATTGTTGTATAAATTGGATTTATACTTTATCGACATCGACTCATTTCCTATCGTGATTCAAGTGTTACAAATTGGTAGGGTTTACTGCTCCTTTTCTAAATTTGAAGAAGTTCCTACAATCCCTTCTGTTATCGACTCAATCAAGTACTTCTTTGGAATGCTAAAAAAAGATTCAAGATTACTGGCTTTTTTTTCTTAAATGGTCGCGCCCCGCGCTGCCCAGATACTTTTTACTTCTTTTCTAATAGGATAGTATGGTAGAAAGAAATATATCAATCTTTCTACCATATTATCAAAAATCTCACAGAAGACTGTTGATTCTAGCCTGCATATTTAATTGAAGATTAAAGAAAGAAAATTTGAATCCTTTGTTTATTTATTAAATCATTCTCATTGAGAAAGACCTAAGAAGTCAAGTTTCATTCAAATTAATTGTTTTGGCTGACCGTTTTTACATATATGATAAGTAAAAAAGCTGTAGGAACTAGAATGAAGAGTGCAGTAGCAATAAAAGCGAGAATATTTACTTCCATAATCTGATTGGTTTTTACTTCGAAATAACTCGGGATTTAATCCCATAGAGATAATAAAAATTTAGACTGTAAATTCAACGGGATGAATTACATCTTGATGATATTGAATCGCATCAATATTATGAATAACAATATCTGGGCTATCAAATCACTTCGTCGTCGCGAATTGAATAGTATAACATAGGAAGATCCTTTATCCATACTCAATAAAAAATAGAATACGTAATCGAATCAAGAAATCTTTTTATTTATTATTCTTTTCCATTCTTTATCCAACCTGCCGTCTTCTTTGGACAATCAGCGAATGAAATATCATCTGACCGTTTTCCACTTACATTGCATTGACCCCATAAAAAATAACAACAATAGAAGTCAAATGAAAGGGGGGAGGGGGTTAAACTCGAAACTCCTTTTTTTATGATATAATTTTCTTACAAGAAAAAGAAAAATGTGAAAAAGCCAAATTCCGGTTCCATTTTGTAGTGTACAAGACAAGAATTCTAGTTGTGTATGTGCTCCCGAAAAACGTCTGAGACTCTATCTATCCCATTAAATAGAAGCAATAAATGAAAAGACCAGACGCAGTACGCTATCCCTTTGAATCCGGAATATGATGTTACCACTAATTGGACTAAGAAAATTATATCTTTCTTCCCACCAATCGGTACTAGTTGAAGTACCGAAAATTGATCTATTTGTTTGGGTTTGATGAGAAATAACGAAAAAAGAAAAAAATCCATAAGGTTGAATGACTGAAATTCTATTCATTTCGTTGTACCTCTTTTGCCATAAAATGCAAATGAATAAATGAGTTGATGTGTTTATTTGATCTGTCGGGACTGACGGGGCTCGAACCCGCAGCTTCCGCCTTGACAGGGCGGTGCTCTGACCAATTGAACTACAATCCCAGGAAATGAGGTAGACCGCATCAATACTTTTAGGATTGAATTCAAACCTATTTTTTTTCGTGTTGTAACAGAAACACGGGTTAGATAGTGATATCGGCACGGCTCTGCACGTTCTTTTGAATGATAGCGACACAAATTACATGACTAGTGATCCTTTCCCTAATTGATAATCAATCTTTCGATAAAAAAGATTTCTTTTTTCGTTTCCTTAGACTTTCTTTCTATTTACAGATAATGATATCAATCTCGATCATTATATTATCTAGTTATCTAGATCCGAATTTTTTGTTCCAAATAATTTGAGCAGGTAGATATATAGAAAAATGGAATTCTTTTATTCCCACATATCATAGTTCGGGAAGACAAAAATTTTCATTTCACGGTCTTTGAGCGAATTCTTGGGCCGAGCTGGATTTGAACCAGCGTAGACATATTGCCAACGAATTTACAGTCCGTCCCCATTAACCGCTCGGGCATCGACCCAGGAAAAACCAATTCCATTTTCAATGTTAGGCTTATTGATGATGCACGCTCAACTTCCTTTTATAGTACCCTACCCCCAGGGGAAGTCGAATCCCCGCTGCCTCCTTGAAAGAGAGATGTCCTGAACCGCTAGACGATGGGGGCATACGTGTCAGACCGCCATCATACTATAAGCATAGTATCAACAGTTTTTTAAAATTGTCAATAGAGTCAATCGAATGTAAGAATATGATTCGCTCCAAGGGATCCTTCTGGCCTGCACTATTCCGTAGAGTTTTTTGGTTCGTCATTCCTATTTATAAATCCTTAATTCTAACCGACATTCCATTTGATTCGACATAGAAAGGCATTCTCATTATACATATTCTATATTTCTTTTGATTAGTTATTAGAATATATTCGAATTTCAAAACGTCAAAATGAATAGAAAATCGAAAACTAATAGAACGAAATAGGAGGGGGAAGGTTTGTGGAATGGTTTATACACCACACCCCAAAATAAAAATACAACTTTCAACTCCCCTTCTTCAACTTTATTGATTCATTCGTTTTTTGATTTTGAAAAGAAAGGTGCCTTCATAATAAACCAGAAAAGCAAAATCCGCGATCCATAAAATTTTGGAAATTTTGTTTTTTTATTAATATTAATTAAGGGGACAAATCGCACTTCTCCAGCACATAAGTTAATGAAATATCTTGGATCTATGTCGAACCGGTAGGTATATATATCAAGTTCTTTTTATTCTGATAGGTATCATCGATTTAAGAAAAGAAAAACGAGGGTCGCCTTGGTTCATTGAAGTGATAGTTTAAAAAGATCAAAAAATCATTAGTCGCTATGAATTTACTTGATTCTATAGTATAGTCTATAATAACTTATTATATTATGTAATATAGGGAGATAGCTTATCCGCATAGCGACTCATTCGGGAA